TATTCAAACCCGGGAATCGTTCATGAATTCAAATTCACAGTCAATAGTTAATGGTTCCAATTTGTCCTGAATTTTTGTTTTGTGACTGAAAATCCACAATTGATTTTTCAATAGAAAAGGGAAGGAGTGTTTTTAAATAGTGTGTTTGTTTTAAGATATTATACAATCAATCAAAGAAATGTATCCAATCAAAAGAGAAAGGTAAGGATTTCTTTTAGGAAATAGATTAAAGAAAAAAAAACAGGATTCACGATACAAGTACAAAAATGAATAACCCCCCCAAAAAAATAAAAAATGAAATATTTTCATATATTTTTTGTATCGTTTTGGCGACATGGCCGAGCGGTAAGGCGGGGGACTGCAAATCCTTTTTCCCCAGTTCAAATCTGGGTGTCGCCTGATCAACAAAAAAATAAGAATACCTTATTCTGTTTTGCTAAGATAACTTGACAAATTTTTTTCCAGCAGAAGTAAGCGGGGGAGAGGACTCTTGATACTTGCTTGATGCTATAAGCATCTGGCGGTTCTGTTCTCTAAAATGAAAATGCTGTAAATCCTTGCGTCTAGGCTTCAATTCACGGAAAAGATTATATTAGTGAATTTTGTTTTGAATGAAAAAGAATCGTTAAATCTTGATATGACAGCTGTTATTAATGTAGTGTTTATTAACTGGGTCTTCAATTAATTTGGATAGACGAACGAGGAATTTAATTATTAGTTGCGGAAAGGTCGAAAGATACTTTATTCGTATACGAACTCATGAAATTCTATGTGTGCTCCTGCAATCAATTTAATATTGATTGAAGAGATAATTGTCTTTAATGTAATAGACTATTTCCTGATTGTTTAACATAGACAAGCAGGAGACGTAACGTAAGGATTAGCTAAAATGCAAAATTAGGGGTATGTGATAGATAGTGATCTATCTTGACTCTATATTTTGATACTTTTGACTTAATGTAATGAAATGAAGGTCAACAAAAAAAAGACTAGGTCTTATTATTACTACATGTTAGTACCATTCCCTTGAAACTTCCAGGGGTGTATCTACGTATTTTGCTTGTGCTTAATGTTTCCCGATTCTACTAGAAATCATATAAGAAACTGTTATAATTGTGAGTTTATTGGATTGTTTCATCAACGGTGTTGGGTTAGAATCCCCTTTTGACTCTTCGCCAGGGATTCCACTATTATTAATGAACATAATAATGATTAGTGAACAATAATGGAATAATTCCTTCATATTTATAGAGATAGGGGATATAATTCACATGGATATAGTAAGTCTCGCTTGGGCTGCTTTAATGGTAGTCTTTACATTTTCTCTTTCACTCGTAGTATGGGGTAGAAGTGGACTCTAGAAGTACTACTAATTGAGTTGAAGAATCAAACTCAAACCATATCAATTGTTTTATAGATCGTTCTGCAAAGTCCTTTTTATTTTACTTTTTTATTTGTTTTTGGTTTCCCCCTCTTTTTTTTTTTTACTGTTCAAAGATAAAAAAAAATAGTTATGTTATTAAGTATATACAGACTTCCTATAGGAAACAACATAGACATAGTGGTTGTCCAACGATATACTACACATAATAAAATATTGCCTTGGGCAAGTCACATATTGCGCGTTCCTGCTTTTTTTATTCTTTTAGACATTTTATTTATGTTATGCTTGCTTTATCGAACTCATTTCATATCATGGTTCAAACGTTAAAAATCAGTGGGCTTTACTAATCCTTTTCGAAATCCAAAGAAATTCCCATGGAACTGAACCACTGGATCATCTGTCAACTGCTCAATCAATTACTTCTTCGGAATACTAAAAAAAGATTATGTGATTTTCTTGTTATTAATTTTAATAATTATTAAAATTAAAGGCCTATACTCTTTTTTTCCTTCATCGATTTGATTCTTTCAATGGATATCGGGATTCATATTGAATAGAATCAGAAATTCTAGGAATTCGAATCGTAAGAGTAAGAATTGCCCTTCGATTTTTTCATATTGATGATTGGAATCAACACAAATTAAATAGGTGAAGCAAAGAAATCGAATTGGTACGTTATGTAAATACATTACATATATGTAATTGATATCTATATGTAATTGATATCTATGAAGATACATATTGTAGATTGATCTATATTAAACCTCTATCTTTATACAGTACGACTTTATATACTACAATAACAATAATAAATATGGTAGAAAGATTTATATATTTCTTTCTACCATACTATCGAATCTCATAGAATACTGATGATTCTAGTCCGCTTATTTCATTTAAGACACTAAATTTGAATACTTTTCATTTTCTTTTTTCTTTTCAAGCATTGAGAAGAACTAAACAGTCAAGTTTCATTCAAATGAATCATTTTGGCTGACTGTTTTTACGTATATTATAAGTAAAAAAGCAGTAGGAACTAGAATGAACAGTGCAGTAGCAATAAATGCGAGAATATTTACTTCCATAATCTAATCGTTTCATTTTTAGTTAATTCGCAATAACTCGGGATTTAATCCCATAGAGCTGATAAATCTTTCGGCTGTAAATTCAATATTCAATGGGATGAATTACATCTCGATGATATCAAATCGGAGCAATATCATGAATAACAATATCTGAACTATAAAATTGATTCATCGTCGAGAATTAAATAGTATAACATAGGAAGATCTTTTATACATACCGAATTCCAATTTTTATTCCTGATCCGATCAATAATTTCTTTACTTTCTTTATCATTCTTTCTTTTCTATAAGCTACGCCCCCTTTGTACAATCATCTGATGAAATATCATATGGCCGCCTTTATACTTACTTACATTCTTACATTGGTTATAAAAAATCCCAATAAAATAACCAATAGAAGCGAAATGCAAAAAAGGAAGAAGTTTAGTTCTAACCCCCCCTTTTTAATGATCTAATCTTCTTTGGAAAACAAAGAAGGAGTATAATAAGGAGAGTCCGGATATAAAAAAATCGAGTATTTCATCAAATTCATTAAAAAGTTTGTTCTTTCTTCGGCAAGAACCTTAAACTTAAAAAAGATTATTCATTCCCTCACAAAGAGAGATAGCCCTTTCTAATAGAAAGGGGATCCTTCTTTGAGCTTTATTTTATTAATATCCTATTTCCTTGGATTAATTATGGGATGCATATATCAAAAATTCAGTGTGAAATTTTAATGAGATAAATTGTTTCAAATTCACATTAATAATTGAAATTAGTAATTGAGGTTACAAAAAATCGGAGCCCTAAAGGGATATACTTTTCATCTTAAAAGTATTATATCAAAGTTACTATGTTAAAATTTTTTTGTATCGTACAAATTCCATTTGTGTATAGACTCCTGGAAACGTATAGTACCCTATTACACAGATCGGGAATAATCGAAAAAGCCAGACTCCATACGGTATCTCTTGGAATCCTGAATATGATTCTACCAATAATTGTACTAATCTACATATGTCTTTCTCCTATCAATCGGGACTAGTTGAATAAATGGGAATTTCCATATTTCTTTGATGAGAAATGTGAAACTAATAAATAAATAGAAACTAATAAATAAATAAAATAAGAGATAGAGGGTATCCCACTTGGGAATGAAATTCTGCTATGTGTTCTCCTTTTCACAGCAAATGCAGATGTATTTTTTTATTGGAATTGGATTTGGATCCGTCGGGACTGACGGGGCTCGAACCCGCAGCTTCCGCCTTGACAGGGCGGTGCTCTGACCAATTGAACTACAATCCCAAGGAAATAAAATAAAGTGTACATCATACATATTCTTATGATTTCATTCAAACCCTTTATTTTTTATATATTTTATTTAGATTTTCGATATTTAGATTAGAATAAGTCATATTGTAACAGAAACGCGAGTGATATATTGGATATCCACACGGATATGCACTTTAGCAGGAGCGTCTCAGGGATTGTTAATAATCCTTTTATTTTTTATAATTTGATTAAGAATCAAATAAATCTTTCAATAAAAAAAAAAAAAAGAGTTTTTTTATTTATATTTATTCTTTATTTTATTCTTTTCCTTAGACTTTATAGTTTCAGATCGTTATATGAATCTAGTATGAATCTATATCATTAGCAAGCAAGATCAGAATTTGTGAGATAAAATAAAGAGAGCAAATGAACAGCAGTAAAATATATCAGAAAATTGTAGTTTTTTTTTATTCTTCCGTATTCCGATCAGGCATTTCTGGGGAACAACAAATGGGTTCTATCATTTCGTGGTGGATCGGCGAATTATTGGGCCGAGCTGGATTTGAACCAGCGTAGACATATTGTCAACGAATTTACAGTCCGCCCCCATTAACCGCTCGGGCATCGACCCGGGAAGAATAAATTCCAGGCTTATTGATAATCCATGATCAACTTCCTTTCGTAATACCCTACCCCCAGGGGAATTCGAATCCCCGCTGCCTCCTTGAAAGAGAGATGTCCTGAACCACTAGACGATGGGGGCATACTTGCCCGATCGTCATCATACTATGAATATAGTATGAACAGTTTTTTGAAATTGTCAATATAATGTGGTATGATTAAAGGTATGATTAAATCTGAAAGATCTTTCTCTCTTTCAGGATTTCATAGAATCTTTTGATTCGTATTTATGAATCATTCATTCTAATCACCCTTCCATTTTTTTTTTTAATATTATTTTCATTAAATAGATTCTATTGAAACGTATTCATTTTAAATATAATATTTAAATATTATTAAATATTTTTAATGAATTAGAAATAGAATTCTATCAAAGAATAAAATAAATAAAAAAAGAAATCTAAGAATAAATAGGTATTAATTATAAATCGATATTATTAAAACGATATTTATATGAAATATTGAATATTAAAAAAATAAATAAAATAATAAACTAAATAGGATAGGTAGAATAGAAATAATACGAGGTATAGGACCTTTTTGGAATGATTGGTCGGGCAGACCAGAAAGGGGAATTAAACTTCATTTCTTACACTTTC